CATGAATTGATAAAGATCCAATAAGTCCAACATTGATTCCTTCAGACGTGTCAATGGGACAAATACGCCCATAGTGACTAGGATGGATATCTCGTATCCGAAAATTAGCAGTTCGCCCTGTTAATCCGCCAGGGCCCAAATAACTCAATTTTCTCCCATGAACTATTTGTGTCAATGGATTAGTTCTATCCAAAACTTGAGATAATGGGTGTAATCCGAAAAAGGATTCATAAGTAGTTGTTAACGGAGTTGAAGTTACCAAATTCTGAGGAGTAGGTATCAATTTATGCCTAATTGCTCCGGATATAGTTCCCTTAACTACATTTTCTAAACGAGCCAGAGCCAACCCGAGCTGGTCTTGTAAAAGATCCGCTACAGAGCGAATCCGTTTATTTTTCAAATGATTCATATCATCAAGTGTACCCATTCCAAATTTCATCCCAATCAAATGATCGGCAGCTGCTAAAATATCTCGTGGTAACAAAAATATATTGTTCTGAGGTATATTAAGATTCAGTCTCCAATTAATATTTCGGCGACCAATCCTTCCTAATTCACACCTTTGGTGAAAGAATTTTTTTTGTAATTCCTTACATAAGGATTCAGAAAATATTGGATCCCCACCTACACAAGAAAATTGTTGATAAAACTCCAAAATAGCATTTTCTTTTGACCCAATTTTTTTTTTCTCCTTATCGGTCAAGAAAGATAAGAAAATTTCAGGGTAGCAAACATTCTCTAGAATTTCTCTTAGATTCGAACCCATAGCTGATGATAGAACTAGAATAGATATTTTCTGTTTCCTACTCACACGAGCCCATATTCTTGCTTTTTTATCAATCTCTAATTCTAACCTGCCTCCCCAATCTGATATTATGGTGCCGGTATAGACCGAAATCCCGTTATGATCCAATTCTGACTGGTAATAGATACCAGGACTTTGCAATATTTGATTGATCACAATTCTGTATATTCCGTTTACTATAGAAGTTCCAAGGGAATTCATTAAAGGAATGTTTCCAATAAAAATTCTTTGTTCTTGCATATTCCTACTGTTTTTCCAAATTAATCCCGCGGATACATATAATTCAGAAGAATATGTAAGTGATTCATAGACAGCATCTCGTTCTTTTATCAGAGGTTCTACCAATTGATATGTTTCCATAAATAATTGAAATTCAATTTCGTGATCTATATCTTCAATTTTTGGAAACTTAGAAAGTTCTTCTATTAAACCCTGATCAATAAACCGATAAAACCCTTCAAATTGTATCTGATTAAATCCGGGTATTGTAGATGTTCCCTCTTTTCCATCCCCGAGCATCTTTTTTGAATTTCCCATTTATCCTTTTATTGAAAAAATCCCATCTCTCATTTTTCACCGAATCATATCCATAGAATTCGATCTAGCAATAATGGAATTTCTATTCTGTTTACTGAATCACATGAAATTTTATTCAACTCCACGATATATGGAATGTATGAAATACGTATGAACGGAGACTAGATTCAATTGGCATTTTTTATAAGAAAGAGATACAAATGGAACAGAATTGAGAAATACCACTGGAACTTATGGAGTTTTGTAAAGACTAGAAAAAAGTAATTTCATTTTCACCTATGATATTACATATTCCAATTCGATTTCATACCATAAAAAAAATGTATCCACGATTGGATCTGTTCGAGCAGATAAACATATAATAAATAGAAAATTTTTTTTTTAACCACTTTACTTTTCCATGTATTTGTATTTCATTGTTCAAAAAAATATTTGCAGAAAAGAGATTGATTTTTACCTATTTTTAATAGATATAGTTAGAATATCATTGAATTTAAGTAGGTAAGAAAACTTGTGTTTTTTTATTTATGAATTTTTTTTATTATTAAAATAAAAAAGAATGCACAGATATATATGTCTCTTTTTCTTCTTTTATTGTGGTACAGTTATATTTGGGACAGCCCATGCTGTGCTCTATCAAAAATGAAATTTTCTCTTCAATGTATTCAATCAAAAATTTAAATATAAAAATTTAGTGAGAATTACTCCTCAAAAGTATCCCTAGAGAGATAAAATACCCCATTATAGAGCTATAGCTCTATAACACAACGTAACGTATGTTCTGATTCTGGGGTTTACATATACTCATCATTACTGTTATAATTGAAACTGAAGAAGATTTCTTTTTAATTGAAAAAACTCAATATAGATTAGTTATAAATCCATTTCTAATAATTTTCTTAATATTATTAGAAAGAAAAAAATGTAGATTTGAATTAAAATTAAAAAATGGTCATGAATTTACAGTCAATAGTTAATGGTTCTGGTTTGTACTGGATTCTATATTTTGTGACTCAAAATCTATATATATATTTTTTTTCGGAGTTGAAAAAAAAAGAGAAAATTGGAATCTAGTTTCTATCGTTTTGGCGGCATGGCCGAGTGGTAAGGCGGGGGACTGCAAATCCTTTTTCCCCAGTTCAAATCCGGGTGCCGCCTCAACAACAGACCCTATTATAACAAACGTAGGAAAAGATTCTTGATACTTTCGTTTCGTGATTCTAAGCCCCGGCCCCGGGCTCTCGAGGTTCTATTCTCGAACCTAAAGTTTTGCCTATCGAAAACTTAAAGTGGAGGGAAATCCGTAAATCTTTACTTTCCACTACTACTTTAGTTCCACTTAACTGAGTCTTCCATTAGATTGGATAGGAATTCAATTAATAGTTTTGGAAAGGACCTAAGATACTTTGGATACAGACTCATGAAAGTCTCGTAATGCTCCGACATTCAATCAATATGAAATTAGATGAAGAATTGCCTTTCATTTTACTTCTAAAAATAAAAAACGATAAAAGAAAGAAAAAGTCTTATTCTTTCTACATGTGAGTGAGATTCCTTGGATACTTCAAAAAGTGTCCATTTGCTTGTGTTTACATCTTGTCGATTCTACTAGAAATTCTATAATTAAGAATAACTCATTATAAGATAAGTGGATTTTTTGGAGTAGTTCATCAATGGTGACCAAATACCTCTCCCTTTTTTTGACTCTGCACCAGTGATTTCACTATTATTAGTGAAGAATAATGGAATAGTTTCTTCATATTCATAGAAATAGGGGACAGAATTCACATGGATATAGTAAGTCTCGCGTGGGCTGCTTTAATGGTAGTTTTTACATTTTCCCTCTCTCTCGTAGTGTGGGGAAGAAGTGGACTCTAGAAGTACTCCTAATTGCGGTAATAATAAAACTCTACCAACCTGTATCAATTGTTTTAGTTTTCTAGACCGTTCGGCAATTTTTGTAAGATTTTTTTTAGAAATTGGATTTATGTTTTGTTTTATTGACTCATTTTCTATTTTTATATCAGGGTTTACACGGTTAACCATTCATGGGGTAACCCCCTTTAGAAATCTGAAGAAGTTTTCATCGAATGGGGATTATCTGTATTAAATGGATCAAATAAACAAATGAAATTGAGAAAGTATGTACATACATTTAATATTCTATTTAATTTATATTGACGTTTATAAATAAAAATAGAGATATAGGTGGATTCCTTTATATTAAGATATTTCACTTGTATCTTTATACATTACAATAACCATAATGGCTAGTATGGTAGAAAGAGATCTCTTTCTACCATACTAGCGGGCCCCTTAGGATACTACTACTGAGTCTAATGCATTCCTTTCATTTAAGACGAGAAATTGAAATCCTTTTTTTTCGTTGATAGTCAAATTGTATTCAAATTAATCATTTTGACTAACCGTTTTTACGTAAATTATAAGCAAAAAAGCAGTAGGAACGAGAATGAAGAGTGCAGTAGCAATAAATGCAAGAATATTTACTTCCATAATTTAATCGTTTATTATTTATTTTTTTCTTTGGAATATCTCGGGATTTAATCCCATAGAGATGAGAAATCTTTCGCTTGTAAACTCACTCAGATGAATTTAGATTTCGATGATATCGAATGAAATAAATATCATGAATAACAATATCGGAGCTATAAAATCGATTCATCGTCAAGAATTTAATAGTATAACATAGGAAGATCTTTTATCCACACCGAACACATAATGAGATTCCTGATCCAATCAAAAAATATTGATTTATAATTTTTTTTCCCCGCTTTCTTTTCTACAACCTAGTACTTTACTTTCCTTGTACAATTATCTGATGAAGTATCATAAAAAAACCTTTTCTACTTCGATTGTTTACAAAAATAGTTTCTAAAGAACCTTATTAAATAAACAATAGAAATCGAATAGAGAAAACAAGTACGAAGTTCCATTTGAAATTTTCAAAATTTTTTAAGGGTCTATCATCTTTTTGGAAAACAAAGAAAGAGAATGGGACAAAGACGAGTCCCAGTAAAAAAACTAAAATATTCAAAAAAATAACTAGTTCAATTTTCTTACGAGTTTTTTCTTCGACATCGACTCTAATCTTAAAAAAGAGCATATTCATTAATGAAGACTCATTTTATCTTTATTTTTTAAATATCCTCTTTCCTTGGTTGGATTCGAACTATTTTCAATTCCTTAACTTCATAGAAAGAAAAGTATATATAGGTACTCTTGGCAAATGGATTATACGCTATCCTATTCCATTTTTCTACACTAATTAAGTTGACAAAAAGCGGAAAAGTATCTCTTTCTTGAAGTGTTGAATGCTCTCAATAATTAGAATTAATTTACAAATTGACATATGTCTCTCTACCATCAATTGGTGCTAGTTAACATAATGGAAATACCCCTTTCTTTTGCTTGATTAAAAAAGAAAAATCAAACAAAAAGAGAAATGAAACCATTTTGATCCCCTTGCCCAGAAACAAAAGGGGGAGTTAATATCTTTTTTTTATTGAATCCGCCGGGACTGACGGGGCTCGAACCCGCAGCTTCCGCCTTGACAGGGCGGTGCTCTGACCAATTGAACTACAATCCCATGGAAATCAAGTGGTTAGCTTACATATTCCTTCTTATTATTTCATTTTTA